TAGGTCGTCGATTCAACATTGGATAAAAGGGGTTTAATCCCAATTTTTATAATAAGCGGTTCAAATAATTTTATCCATATGGGTGTTCTATATAGATAAATTATTAATTTTTAAAGCATCTCTATATTAATATTCATATAGTGGTAGAAAGAGTACCATGCTGCGTCTGGACTTCAAACGATTTAGCTTTAACCATAGTTAATGGTCCCACATTTTTGGTTGATAGAGAATCAAAGCGGATTTACCAACGAATCACGAAATGCTATGGTTCTTGCATATGATTTCTTTATTCAGAAGTCATTCGTGAGATCATGTACCTCTGTTTCCCAGTTATAACATAAAAAGTACAGCTGGTTGTATCCAGCCTATTCTTGAAATAAACAACTCGCACACACTCCCTTTCCAAAAAAAACCAATACCCCAAGCACTACACTTAGATTTATTAGATTTGTTGCTAAAATATCGGTATTAAACCCGAAACTCCCGGCGGACGGCCAGTGGCCCAAAGAAACGAAAGAATCGGTTACATTTTTCATATGATCTCCTCTTATAGATAGACTAAAAAAAAGAACAGAGTTCTTTTTGTATCGCCCTGCCCCCCCTTGATATATTGATATATATATCAATTTTACTATTTCTAAATCGAGCCAAAAAAGATTCGATTTAGAAATGGTGAATTACCCCCTTTATTGAAACCCTTCCTAAAAAGGGGGTTCCTTAGACTACGAACGGGAAGGATGAAAGCGAGTGGGTATGCTAATTCCTCATCCGCAAATCAGCCCTTCCCGCGGGTTATTTTCTCAACGAATTATAGGAATGAAACCTTGATGTAATTCGAAAAAGCAAATGACAGGTTCAAGGCAATAAAATATGCAAAAATTTGCTTTTTCTTATTTATAAGATTAAACAAAAGGATTCGCAAATAAAAGTGCTAATGCTACAACCAGGCCATAAATTGTTAAAGCTTCCATAAAAGCTAGACTAAGCAATAAAGTACCTCGTATTTTTCCTTCCGCCTCGGGCTGTCTCGCGATACCTTCTACAGCTTGGCCCGCAGCAGTACCTTGACCAACTCCAGGTCCAATAGAAGCAAGCCCTACAGCCAATCCAGCAGCAATAACGGAAGCGGCAGAAATCAGTGGATTCATGATAAGTTCCTCATACAAAAAAAAGAAATGGTTAATGATACAGTCAGCCGATGAATTCTAACTTAATCATTCCATCGCTACAATTAATCCAGTCGAAGTCACTACAAACTTCAAATTGAAGTAATAATCTTATTCAAGGATCAAAACTACTTTACTTCGATATCTCTTTTTTAGTTCCTATCGACAAAGTCTTTTCGAATCCGTACGACTTTCGTCCGTCCATTTCTTTGTTCCGAACCATTCTTTGAATTCTTCGATTTTTTCTTGATTTCATCTGTTTATTCATTAAACTCACAGTCCCAGAAGATACGGAAGGACTTCTATTGGAATAGCCATCCAATTTCTAGTAGTAGGACAAATTTAATATATCTTTAGTTCATATATAACTAGTCAATATTTAATATTAATCACATATACATGTCTTTCTTACATAACGTAAACCAACTCTGATTCAATCGGATTCGAGAATTATGCGTCGAAAAACAAGTTGACTTATAGCATAGCGTTATTTATACATATAATATACCTAGCAAACCTCCCTCTCCGATCCGAATCACCCTATTTTTTATGAATCCCTTTCTTTTGTAAATTATTATTCTCCTTTCTTTATCATTATCCCGCATGGATACAATCTAAATAGAAAAATTGCTTAGGTCGAATCATTGGATAGAAATATCATTATTTGATTGATCTAAGTTCACGCAATTTATTATTTCTGAAAATTTTATTTTGGTCAATCGCTGAAGAAAATAAACTGAAAGGGGAATCATTCTATAGAGCACCCCTCTTTTTTTACTCACACGTCGTAAACCACAAGAATTCTTATTCAAATTTTGATTCCGAATAGAAAATATTCGGATTGGCCAACCAACAATATAAAATTAATATTAATATCTATTCAGGAGAGAATGGTATAATATAAGTGGACCAACCTATAATTTTAGGAAAAAGATCTTTTAGATCTCTTTCCCTTTTTTATTTTACAATTCTCTACTCTAATATCTTTGGCTATTACTCTAGATTGTATATAGTGAGTTGTATATTTATATTTCCTAATTAGATTTGATTTTTTTTGAGCCGCGCATACGTTGCCTTGGGATAAGCTAAAAAAGAATTTTTCAAAAACTAGTCAATGATGGCCCTCCATGGATTCCCCTATATAAGCCGCGGCTAAAGTTGCAAAAATCAGAGCTTGAATACCACTTGTAAATAATCCAAGGAACATGACAGGTATAGGAACCACTAAAGGCACTAAAGAAACAAGAACAACAACTACTAATTCATCAGCTAATATATTTCCGAAAAGTCGAAAACTAAGTGATAAAGGCTTTGTGAAATCTTCTAAGATGTTA